CTGGGATTGTAGTTCAATTGGTCAGAGCACCGCCCTGTCAAGGCGGAAGCTGCGGGTTCGAGCCCCGTCAGTCCCGACGGATCCAAATCCAATAAAAAAAATACATCAATGCATTTCTCCATTTTTCTGTGAAAGGGAGTACAAATAGTAGAATTTCATTCCCAATAGGGATCCCTCTTCTTTTTTTTTTTCATTTCTCTTCTATTGTTTGGTTTTGTTTATAAACAATGGTAAATGTAAAAGCAGTTAAATGATACTTCATCAGATGATTGTACAAGGAAGGCAATAGATTTTAGAAAATAAAGAGTGGAAAAAAAGAAAAATATAAATAAAAATATAGTCAAAGAATTTTTGATTGGATAAGAAATCCACTTTTGAATTTTTGAATTCGGTATGGATAAAAGATCTTCCTATGGTATACTATTCAATTATTGACGATGAATCGATTTGATAGTTCCGATATTGTTATTCATGATATTGATCCGATTCCATCGAAATGGAATTCATCCCATTGAATTTACAGACAAAAGATTTATCATCTCTATGGGATTAAATCCCGAGTTATTGCGAATTAAAGAAAAATGAAACGATGAAATTATGGAAGTAAATATTCTCGCATTTATTGCTACTGCACTGTTCATTTTAATTCCTACTGCTTTTTTACTTATAATATACGTAAAAACCGTAAGTCAAAGTGATTAATTTGACTTAAACTTGATTTTTGAGTTCTTATCAATGATTGATTGAAGAGAAGAAAAAAACGAAAAGGATTCCAATTTTGATGAAATAAGCGAACTAGAATCAACAGTATTCTATGAGAGCAGTATTCTATGAAATACTCGATAGTATGGTAGAAAAAAATTTCTACCATACTATTGAATATTCTTCTTATACTGTATAAAGTTTACTGTATGAAAATACAGGTTAATTTAATATATATCAATTGACATTTTTATCTTCCTATTTCATATATATATAGATATCAATTATGTATATAATGTACATAGTGTTGTGTTCCAATTTGATTTTTTTGCTTCATCTATTTCTATTTGATTTGTTTCTATTTAATTTGTGTTGATTCCAATTAATCTGAAATAATCGAAAGACAACTCTTACGATTCTAATTCCTAGATTTCAGATTCTTTTTAATAGGAATTCCGATATCCATTGAAAGAAAGAATCAATGAAATCAAATCAATGAAGGAAAAAAGGGTATGGGTATAATATAAAGAAAATCAAGTAATCTTTTTGTTAGCATTCCGACGAAGAAGTAATTTATTGAGCAGTTGACAGAGAATCCAGGGATTCCATGTGAACGTCTTCGGATTTCGAAAAGGATTAGGAAAACTCACCCATTTTAAACGTTTGTGTACCATGATATGAAAAAAAGCACAGCATAAATAAAAGTTATAAAAAAAAAAGAAATAATCAAACTAAGGGGTAAGTACGCAATATACGACTCGCCCAAGCTAATATTTTATTATGTTATTATGTGTAGTATCTCATTGGACAACTACTATGTTGTTTTCCATAAAAAATGTGTATCTAGTAATGGAATAACAAAATTTTTTCTTTTCTCTTTGAACAGTAAAGACGGAAAAAAAGTAAAAAAGGTTCCGCGGTAAGAGTTGGGTCGTCAAAATAGAAAATTTATGAATCATTTTATTGGAATAAACTCCCTACCATTTGTATTCCTTTTACTTTCGTATTTCGTAATACGAACATGAAAAGAATTGAAATATTTGTTTGATTGAAAGAGTTCCTCTATTATTCATAGAATACATTACTCCAATAGAATTTCGAAATAAAGAAATTTTGGATTTCAATTTGAAAATGGATAGTTAAATAAATAAAAAAAGGCTTTGCAGAACGATCTATAAAAAAATGGATACCGTTTGATTCCAAAATTCCTAAACTCAATTAGAATTAGTAGGACTTCTAAAGTCCACTTCTTCCCCATACTACGAGTGAAAGAGAAAAGGTAAAGACTACCATTAAAGCAGCCCAAGCAAGACTTACTATATCCATGTAAATTATGTCCTCGATCTCTATGAAGGAATTATTCAATTAGTGCTCACTAATAATAGTAGAATCCCTAGCGCAGAGTCAAAAGGGAATTCTGATCCAACATCGTTGATGAAACAATCCAATAAATCCAATTAGAACAAGTTCTTCTAAGTATAAGATTTCGAATCTAATCGAAAAACATTAAGCACAAGCAAAATACACAGAGACGTCCTTTGAAATATCAAAGGAATGTTAATAACATATAGGAATAATAAGAGTTATTCTTTCTTTTGTTGTCTTTCATTTCATTAAGTAAAATAGAATATAAAATATATATATATAATATTAATATATATATATATAATATTAATATATATAATATTAAGGAAAAAAAGAAAAGAAAATTATCCATTCAAGTTAATTAATATTGATATTAATATTGAATTAATGCTAGAGGACTCAGAGAATTTCATGAATATGTATACAAAATCTC